ATCTATCTATATATACAGATAGATGAGATGCATGATCTAGCATGTCCATTTGTGAGCAGGAAGTCAAAAAAATCACCTTGGATTTAATGTCCAAATAAAAGTGGTAAGGGGGTTGGAAATAAGTCATATAGAATCAATGGATTCAAGGTAAAATCCCTCTATGCGGGTGGCTTTTTATTCAAATTGTTTGTTTGGTCGATATCATAGAGGGGATTAAATGGTATAGTTCTTTTGTTGATAGCTTGGAGGATTAGAAACATGACTATAGCTTTCCAATTGGCCGTTTTTGCATTAATTGCTACTTCGTCAATCTTACTAATTAGCGTACCCGTTGTATTTGCTTCTCCTGATGGTTGGTTGAGTAATAAAAATATTGTATTTTCTGGTACATCATTATGGATCGGATTAGTTTTTCTGGTGGGTATCCTTAATTCTCTTATTTCTTGAATCTACCCGCTCCAGATCCAAAAAGGACCCCTCCCACAAATTTTTTGGATTGTGAGATACAGTAAAATTCAATAAAAAAATATATATATATATATATATATAAGTATAAGTCGCCCAAAAATGCAAATAAATTGGAGGGGGGGGCTCATCAGTCAAACTTCTATAATCCGTAATTTAAATAAATAGAACTTGAATGATGAATGAAATAAAATATTAAAAAAAATAGATTCAAAAAAATCTGTATTCAAATATATAATACAAATATATATCAATTTCAAATACTTAGAAAATGAAAATTTTGAATTGAGAAATTCAAAATTGAGATTTAGATATTTAGATTGATATTTAGATTTAGATGATATTTAGATTTAGATGATATTTAGATTTAGATATAGTAAATTGAAATAAATAAAATAGAAATAGAATTCTAATTATTTCAATCTTAATATATATATATATAATTAAGAAGTTATATTATTTATATATGAATTTCTTAATATTCAATATTCTATTGATAATAATTACCATTTGTATTGTTAATTGCTTTAATGATGGAATTTGAAAAAAAAAAGAAATGGCGCTCAAAAGAGTATCTGGTCTAGCTCTGACCAAACATTATCCAGACCTCTTGTATCAAGAACGAACAATGCGGATATAGTTGAATGGTAAAATTTCTCTTTGCCAAGGAGAAGACGCGGGTTCGATTCCCGCTATCCGCCCAGCCAGGGTAATATATTTAAAAAGCGAAAAAATTCGTTCCGGTTGAATGAAATCTAATAAATACCTTCCGCTCTAAAAAAAAACAAAGTCTTAATTAATTAATTACTAATTAATAGTCATAGAATAAAGTCTCATTTTTTTTTTCAAAAAAAAATGTTGCGGGAAGGGGATTTGAACCCATGACTTCAAGGTTATGAGCCTTGCGAGCTACCAAACTGCTCTATCCCGCGATGAAAGGAAACCGAAACCCTAGAAACGAAACTAATGGACAAACAAGAATTGAATGCGCCCCTCTTCCATACCTGTACAAATAGAATAGCCTATTTATACAGAATGGTAAAGGGGCCCCTCTATGATCGTAGATCATAGAAAGAAATAGAAAAAGGAAGTGACATTTTAATCCTTACCAACTTGATCTTCTTGCTCCCGGCAACAAACATGTCTGAACCATTTCACGAAGTATGTGTCCGGATAGTCCAAAGTCTCTATAGTTAGCTCTCGGTCTTCCAGTAGAAAAGCAACGCCGATGAAGACGTGTAGGTGCACTATTACGCGGTAAGGATTGTAACTTTCCATGAATTTTCCATTTATCACTCAAGGACGGAACCTTACTTATTTCTTTCTTTGAGGATCGGCGCATCAAATGATATTTTTGTTCCAATTTTTGCCTCTTCTTCTCCCTATGAATCAAACTTTTCTTTGCCATAATGGTTCAGTTATGATTATTATCACTGGTACAAGTCGGATCCTAGATGTAGAAATAGAAGGGGGTATACCCCCTCCCCATCGAAAGATATGATATTATTGCGGATACGGCACATAACATAAAGAATTAACCAAATTTGCCCGATGTAGAGGCAATCAAGAAAGCCGCATAAGTGAATATATAACCTACAGAAAAGTGGGCTAATCCAACCAATCTTGCTTGCACAATGGAAAGAGCCACTGGCTTATCTCTCCATCGAATCAAATTAGCCAAAGGTGTACGTTCATGAGCCCATGCTAAAGTTTCAATCAATTCCTGCCAATATCCGCGCCAGGAAATTAAGAACATAAATCCAGTAGCCCAAACAAGATGCCCAAATAAGAACATCCACGCCCAGACTGATAAACTATTCATACCAAAGGGGTTATACCCATTGATAAGTTGGGAAGAGTTTAACCATAGATAATCTCTTAACCATCCCATCAAATAAGTAGAAGATTCATTAAACTGCGATACGTTACCCTGCCATAATGTGATGTGTTTCCAATGCCAATAAAAAGTAACCCACCCAATGGTATTTAACATCCAGAAAACTGCCAAATAAAATGCATCCCACGCCGAAATATC